AATTTCTTTGGTCTTCAAAAAGAAGGACTTTGTTTCCTTTGTCTCTAAGTTTATTTAAGGTTTAGTACGCGTAATGATATTGATTGTGAATCACTCAAATGATTATTCCTTGCTCAAAGATATTCATTTGTACGTATATCACAAGACTTGTGATAGGGGAAAAGCATTTCCGTCCGGAGCCTTTAGCCCTTTTGAAATTGAAAACAAAAAAATGAGGAGCATAGCCACCTTCAAACTGTTAATAAAAAAAGGATAACTAGTTAGGGAGTGAAATAAGCTCTTGGGGATAGAGGGACTTGAACCCTCACGATTTTTAAAGTCGACGGATTTTCCTCTTACTATAAATTTCATTGTTGTCAGTATTGACATGTAGAACGGGACTCTATCTTCATTCTCGTCCGATTAATCAGTTCTTCAAAAGATCTATCAGACTATGGAGTAAATGAATATTTGATTCTTTTTTCAACTTGGAATCGATTCATAACCCAACAATTCTTCCTTTTTTTAATATAAATTTTTTCATTTCATATTCTAAAATTTTTATTTAGATAGAATTATCTATTTTATAATATATATTTCATATTCATATTATATAAAATATAATTCAGATTATCAGATTATATATATATAAATACAGATTACGGATTCGGGTTGTCATTAATCATTTGATATAGTTCACTACGTATATGCTTTACCCTTTTTTTTATTGAAGTTTTGACGGAAGAATTATTATAAGAACACAACACAGTCAACCCCATTTGTTAGAACAACTTCCTTTGAGTCTCTGCACCTTTCCTTTTTTTTTTTATTCTTGCTTTCTGAACCCTTATTTTTTTCTTTTTTTTTTTGAAAAAAGGAGTTGGCTCAGGATTGCCCCATTTTTATTAATTCCGGGGTTTCTCTGAATTTGAAAGTTTTCACTTAGTAGGTTTCCATACTAAGGCTCAAGCCAATTAAGTCCGTAGCGTCTACCGATTTCGCCATATCCCCCTTTCTTTTTTTTTTTTAATTAGGATCTCAGTGGAATGTCTTTCCCCCCTCTTTTTTATTCTTTTATGTCGGAACCGTCGAATTCATTAGATTTGATACGGATTACTATACCGATTACTAGATCGAAAGGTGTTTCCTCCTTTTTTCTTTTTTGTCTAACTTCTTTCATCTCTATCGAAAGCCTATATTTTATTTTTGATTTGGTCTAATTAGAAATGATTCTATCATTTCTGTAGCTGCAATTCAATATGGATGGATATATACCATATATATCTTCTTATCCTTTTATTTTCCTATGCAATTTTTAATACTCAAGGGTTCGATTCTTTGTTTTTCATCTTAGTCTCTGAATGAAAGCAAAAGAATATTTTCTATCTTATTATGTTATTATGATCTATCTGGATTTCATTTTTATCGATTCTAAATTCTTATAATTCGAATTTTTTTTTTAATGAATTTTTTTATTCTTATCCTTTCCTTCCTTTTTTTAGGTTTTTTTCTTAGGGCAGACCTATATACTATAACAAAAAACAAAAATGAAAATAAATATCCATTTATATTAATAATATAATTATTTTCAATTTTGATTTGAAATGAATTTGAAAATTCATAGACTCACTAAACTAAATAGAAATAAAATTTCATATAATTTCTAAATAGAACGAAATAGAATTTAAATAGAATTTAATTATTCTAGACAAAAATAAAAAATATATAGAAATGAAAGAAATAAAAAAAACGAAATTCAATATTTATTTGATTTGAAATAAAATTTTTTTTTATTATAAAAGAATAAAAATGAATAGTTAATAATATTTAATAGCTAAGCCTAGACTAAGGTATAGTTTATCGAATTCCTATGTATGTAGAATTTATGTGAGCCCGCTTAGCTCAGAGGTTAGAGCATCGCATTTGTAATGCGATGGTCATCGGTTCGACTCCGATAGCCGGCTTTTCTCTATTTTTTTTTTTTTTCTTCGATTTATTTTACATGATGAATAATTTTTTGAAATCAAAGAACAAACAATAAGGTCCCCTTTCTTTTCTTATTCATATGAATAAAAGGAAAAGAAAGAGTCTTTTTCCTGATTTGGTGTGCGGAGATTTAACCCTCTCTTTTACTTTTATTTTACTTACATATTTTAAAATAAAAATACAAAATTAAATATATAATAAAAAGCGTATAGGATATTTATACAATAATAATTCATTTCATTATTTATTATTTATTGTAATACAATACTTCAGGGGATTTCACTTCATTTATCATTTAGTTCAGTTTTAATTTCGATTTCTTTTGTAAAATGAAATATAAAAAAAGAAAATAAATAAAGAAAAAAGAAAGGAGTCTTTATGTCGCGTTACCGAGGGCCTCGTTTCAAAAAAATACGCCGTCTAGGGGCTTTGCCTGGATTAACTAATAAAAGGCCTAGAGACGAAACTCATCTTAGAAACCGATCACGTTACGGGAAAAGATCTCAATATCGTATTCGTCTAGAAGAAAAACAAAAATTGCGTTTTCATTATGGTATTACAGAACGACAATTACTTAAATACGTGCGTATCGCTAGAAAATCCAAAGGGTCAACAGGTCAGGTTTTACTACAATTACTTGAAATGCGTTTGGATAACATCCTTTTTAGGTTGGGTATGGCTCCGACTATTCCGGCAGCCCGCCAATTAGTTAACCATAGACATATTTTAGTTAATGGTCGTATAGTAGATATACCAAGTTATCGTTGCAACCCCCAAGATACTATTATGGCGAGGGATGAACAAAAATCCAGAACTCTAATTAAAAATTATCTTGATTCATCCCCCCGTAAGGAATTGCCCAAACATTTGACCCTTCACCCATTCCCATATAAAGGATTAGTCAATCAAATAATAGATAGTAAGTGGGTCGGTTTAAAAATAAATGAATTGCTAGTGGTAGAATATTATTCCCGTCAGACTTAACCCTAAATAAAATACAAAGCAAAGAGTTCGGACAATTTTGCCCCCTTCTTTTGCCAAAGTAAATTGACTTAAGGTTTAAAGTCAGGGGTTTGGTCCGGATTTTCTCCGACTCATATATCCTACCCCTCCCTGGATTTTTCCTATTCATGTATCATAGATCGGCAGAAAGATTTTCATTCCTTGCCCGTACTTTACTTTACCAGTATTTTACGTACCGCAGCAAGGAAAAGTCAAATATATATTAAAATCAAAATAAAAGAAGGACCTAACTGTTATGTTCTACTACTAAATTAAATGGTATTTCTTGTTGTTTGATTTGTTACAGTTAGGAATGTTGGCGAATTAGGCGAAAGTATGGAAAGAGAGGGATTCGAACCCTCGGTAAACAAAAGCCTACATAGCAGTTCCAATGCTACGCCTTAAACCACTCGGCCATCTCTCCTACACAATGATTATGACTCATAAACCGAAGAAATAGCGAGACATTACTATAATTAATTCATATTTATATGAATACTTTCGATTTTTGTTTCGATAGGGATGACCAGCCCAAATAGACCGGATTAAATCAATGAATTTGAACGAATCCACTGATTGATTGATGGGTTTATGTTTTTTAGACCATGTATGATTAATGGATACTCTTCACCCATGGTTCTATTTCGATTTAGACGACAATTCCATAAAAATTCGAAAATTCCTTTCTAGTTTTAAAGTTCTCACTAACAAATCCTTTATCTCATCGATCTATTACAAATTCATGAATCATCCCGGGGATGTTTCTATTTGGTTGTATAGTGTATACTCGCTATGGACACAGGAAAAATAAACAGTTATTCTATTGATTTCCATCATAGAATGATTATTCGATTCTTTTTCTTTTACTCTTCTTTAGATCATAATTCAATCAAAATGATTTTTGACCTAATCGAAAAATTCCTTGATTCTTCCGCTTCGATGAAATTGGAATAGTTCCTATACTACTACATTTGTTTTGTATGAATTCGAACAGGATTCAACTACTTTATTTCTTATTGATTCTTGTTATTGATTTTTGAAAAAGGAGCAATTTGAGTATTTGGAATAATTGGAATAAAAAAAATTTTAAATATTAAAAAAATTAAGTAGTAGGAGAAGGTTCATTAAATTTATTTTGTTTGGAAATGAATCTGCTTTTATGTTATTTCGTACTGTAAAAATCCTTTGTTTGTGGGATCATTTTCCCCCAAAGAAAGGATAATGAGAAGAATTATAGAATGGATTGATACCTATGCCTAGATCACGTATAAATGGAAATTTTATTGATAAGACCTTTTCAATTGTGGCCAATATCTTATTACGAATAATTCCGACAACTTCAGGAGAAAAAGAGGCATTTACTTATTACAGAGATGGTGTGATTTGATTCTTTTTTTTTTTTTAATTCAATTTTACTGCTTCTAGTTTTACGAAAAAGGCATACGATTTGAGATAGAAAGAAAAAATATTCTTATTCTATATTATTGAAATAAACTTCTATATTATTGAAATAAACCTACGCTTGTTGAAGGTGAAGTTTAGAAATAGAACAATTCCTTCTGTCGTGTATCCTCGATTGATGCAGCCTCAAATACTATGCTTCAGTTATCGATTTTAGTATTGAGCGAAAGGTTACACCTCTGTGTTCTGTATTACGGGTCAATCCTACTTCCTGGTAATATAGTATCAATAGGCGGCATAGGGGAAGAAGCACTACACCCAGCAATCGACAACACAAAAGCTTTGTTAAAAATTACCTACCTACTCCCCTCTCGTATCTGGATTGGGACTAACAAAAATGGTTGGGACAACAAATATCCATCTCGTTCGTACTTTGGTTATCCATATAACCATCGAAGACTGTTGAAGTGACTATTTCCTGGAAATTAGGAGGCGTTGAGGACAAAGGAATTGCTGGAGTTATCCTTTCTATTCAGTATCAAGACGTTTGATGTTAGTAAAAGCTCTTTCGAAAGAAGGTTGGCTAGATATTTTTTGTAAAAACGCTAGCCCCGCTCAGTCCATAATGAAAA